TGTTTGTTTGTTTGTTTGTTTGTTTGTTTGTTTGTTTGTTTGTTTGTTTGTTTTTCTATATGTAGTGGGTTGTTAGGTTGCTTTAGTAGTCAATGAAGGGGGATAGGGGGTAATGGTAAAATAGATTGTCAACGAATCAAACGAACGAATCGTTTGATTTATTAATGGATTTAGGGTGATATGATATGTGAAAAAGTAAGAATAAGATTGACAATTGATCGAATATAATTTAGTTGGGAAATAAGGAGTGATAGTAAAGCAAGTTTGTCAACGAATCAAACGAACGAATCGTTTGATTTATTAATGGATTTAGGGTGATATGATATGTGAAAAAGTAAGAATAAGATTGACAATTGATCGAATATAATTTAGTTGGAAAATAAGGAGTGATAGTAAAGCAAGTTTGTCAACGAATCAAACGAACGAATCGTTTGATTTATTAAAGAGATTTGAGGTGAAATGGTATAAAATGAACGAATGATAAAATTTGTGACGAAACGCCGTTAGCAATTTTAATGAAAAATTGCTGGTGTTGTTTTCAAAATAGTCGGAATTCAGGAGATCTGGAAATTAAAAAAATATGCATTACAACCATTCATCTATTTGCCACTGAATGAACGATAGGACTATATATCATAACTCTGTGACTATTTAAAGTGCATCAGTGTTCGAATGATTCCGCATACAATTCAACCATATCATCGAGGGATCCTTGAGGGCCAAAAAACCGTTCGGCAGGCACGCGATGTACATGTCAAGCGCCGGGATTTACCCGCCGCACTGGAAGGGCAGAGTGAAGAAGCCCCAAAAAAAAAAAAGGGAAAGGGGAAAGTCTTTCGGTGACGCGATTAAGAGAGACAATGATGATTAATAGCCAACCAGATGTATCGGTGAAGAGCAAGAAGGAAGGAACTGCCAAGTTATGGCCCTGAAATAGGAACCAGAGGCGCAAAAGCGCAAGTTGTGCTAGGGGTGTAGGGGGAAAGAATGGTCCTGACGCTAGTAACGTAGGATCTTCCATACGCCGGGTTGCTGATTTCACGTGAGATGAACGATTAATAAATAACCCAGCCCTTTAGAAACCGGCACTACGAGAAATTCGTCAGGTTCTGCCCGGATACCATTAATATTGTTTGGTCGAACACTTCCGTATCTAGGGATATTCTAAGGTATAAGCTAGAAATTAATAGGTTTTAGTACGAGGACAGATTTTTTCAGGTTGTAGGTGTAATTGGGCTAAACGTTCCCTGTGTTTCGGCCGTGGTTAGGGAGAGATAATCCGCATATTGTGTCTTGTCTTGAGTACATGGATTGTATATGTGCCCCTAGATTGAATGAGATGTAGATGTGGGCAAGAGATGTATGCGCATCTATACATAGCCTATCAAAAAATAAATTAAATATTAAAGAATTAGACTGCATAGATGTCTTGGGGGGGAAGGGGGGGGCCAAAAAGAAAAGGAAAATGGGGTGGCTTGGTGTTTTGTAGGTTCCTGTAGTTAAAATTTTATTAACGGTGGTTTTTCAGATCACAGATCTTGGAGAAAAGCCAAGTAGGAATTGTTATGGCTTATTTTGTGTTGTTTTTAGGGTTGTGTTTTGTCTTAGGTGGGCTGGCAGTTGCTTCTAATCCCTCACCTTATTATGGCGTTATTGGTTTAGTGGTAGGGTCTGTTGTAGGGTGCGGGTGGTTGTTAAGTTTGGGGGTGTCTTTTGTGTCGTTGGTACTGTTTATGGTATATTTGGGTGGGATGTTGGTAGTTTTTGTGTACTCTGTGTCCTTGGCAGCAGATCCTTTTCCGGAAGCCTGGGGAGATCGGCGTGTTTTAATGTATGTAGTAGGGTTTCTTTTGGTGTTTGTTGTTGGGGTTGTTGTTGGGGGAATTGTTGAGTGTTGAAAGTTCGAGGTAGTTACTGTTGATGGAGGTGGTATGTTTTCGGTTCGGTTGGATTTTAGTGGTGTGGCTATATTTTATTCATCTGGGGCGGGGATGTTTTTGGTAGCTGGGTGGGGGCTTTTGTTGACTTTATTTGTGGTATTGGAGCTTGTGCGGGGGTTGTCTCGTGGGGCTATTCGGGCTGTTTAAGGGGACTAGGGAGTAGTGGGGAGGGGTGGGCAGAGAATAGTTTAATGTAAAATACCAGCTTTGGGAGCTGGTGATAGAGGTTTGAGTCCTTTTTTTCTGAAATGTTTGGGGTAACAACTCTAAGAAGGGATGTAGTCTTCATTCTTTGGTTTACAAGACCAATGTTTTTCATAAACTATTAGAGTATTTTAGTAGTTGAGTATTTTGTTTTCTAGAGCCCCGGTAATGGGAAAGAGGACTAGGAGGATAGTGAAGTAGGTGATTGAGGCTAGTTGGCCAATGATAATGAATGGATGTTCTACTGGTTGGCTTCCTACTCATGTTAGGATGAGTAGGTTTGTAACTAGAATTCAAAATAGTAGTTGGGAGATAGGGCGGAAGGTCATAGTTCGTTGTTTGGCTTTGTGGAGGAATGGGATTAGGAATAGGATTAGTACTGAGGCAGCGAGGGCTAGTACGCCACCTAGTTTGTTGGGAATTGAGCGTAGGATGGCATAGGCGAATAAAAAATATCATTCGGGTTTAATATGAGGAGGTGTAATTAGAGGGTTTGCTGGGGTGAAGTTTTCTGGGTCTCCTAGCAGGTTTGGTGAGAATAGGGCTAAGGTGGTTAGTGGGAGAAGTATAAGTGTGAAACCTAGGATATCTTTTAGGGTAAAATAGGGGTGAAATGGGATTTTGTCACAGTTTGAAGTGATGCCAAGGGGGTTGTTTGAGCCAGACTCGTGGAGGAAGGTGAGGTGAATTGTGGTGAGTCCTGCGATTATGAATGGAAGGAGGAAATGTAGGGCGAAGAATCGGGTTAATGTGGGGTTATCTACTGAGAATCCACCTCAGGCCCACTCTACAAGTGTTTGGCCGATGTAGGGAATGGCTGAGAATAGGTTGGTAATGACTGTAGCCCCTCAGAATGATATTTGTCCTCAGGGTAAGACATATCCTACGAAAGCAGTTGCTATGAGGGTAAGCAGGAGGATAACTCCTGTGTTTCAAGTTTCTTTATGGAGGTAAGAGCCATAGTAGAATCCTCGTCCGATGTGCAGGTAAATGCAAATGAAAAAGAATGATGCTCCATTTGCATGTAGGTTTCGGATTAATCAGCCATATTGGACATTTCGACATGTGTGGGCCACGGATGAGAATGCTAGGGTTGTATCAGCGGTATAATGTATGGCTAGTAGTAAGCCGGTTAGGATTTGAGTTGTTAGGCAAATGCCTAGGAGTGATCCAAAGTTTCATCAAGCAGAGATGTTTGAGGGAGAAGGGAGGTCGATTAGGGAGTTGTTGATTATTTTTAGTAGGGGGTGGGATTTTCGGATGTTTGGGGCCATTGATTTTGGATTTTGGTCTGTATGTTAGGAGGATGATGAGGATAGATAGGGCGAAAGACCCTAAGTAAGTTTTGATTAGTCCGGTGTGAAGGGTGGTGGAGGTTTTTGTTATTATGAGTTGTAGGTTTGCAAGTCCTTCGGGACCTATTTTTTTGTATCAGGAAAGATCAATTAGATGTAGGGCGATTTTTTGTCCTTTGTTTAGTAGGTTTAGGGAACTTGGACGATGTATTAGGGGGTTGAAGTAACCTAATGAGGAGGAGAAGTTTAGGTAGGTGTTTTGTTTGGGTTGGGTGAGTGAGCGGGTTATGCTTGCAAGTTCTAAAGCTAGGATGAGGCCTAAGATTGTGATGAGGATTGCTGCAGTTTTTGTTAGTATTGGTATAGTTATTGGGTGGGTTTTGGCGGGGGTAATGTAGGATGTAATGAGTAGGCCTGCTAGGATACTTCCTAATGCGAGGCGGGTGATGGGGTTAGTAATTATTGGGTTGTTTTCATTTATTGGGGTGATTGGTAATATGCGGGTGAATCCTGTTTGTACTAGGAGGATTATACGTAGGGTGTAAGTTGCAGTGAATGAGGTAGCTAGTAGTGTTAGTAGGAGTGCCCAGGTGTTTAGGTATGAAGTGTTTAGGTTTTCGATGATAACGTCTTTTGAGTAAAATCCTGCTAGGAATGGGGTTCCTATTAGGGCGAGGTTGCCAATGGTTAAGCATGAGGTGGTCGTTGGAAGTGTTTTTTGTAGGTTTCCTATTTTTCGAATGTCTTGTTCTCCATTGAGGTTGTGGATGATTGATCCAGAACATAGAAATAATATGGCTTTGAAGAAGGCATGGGTTGAAATGTGGAAGAAGGCTAATTGTGGTAGGTTTAAGCCGATGGTGACTATCATTAGTCCTAGTTGACTGGATGTGGAGAAGGCAATAATTTTTTTGATATCATTTTGTGTGAGGGCACATACGGCAGCAAATAGGGTGGATAAAGCACCTAAGCATAGGCATAGGGTTAGGGCTGTTTGGTTGTTAGCGAGTATGGGGTGTGTGCGGATAAGCAGGAAGATTCCGGCAACTACTATAGTGCTGGAGTGGAGTAGGGCGGAGACTGGTGTAGGGCCTTCTATAGCAGCTGGAAGTCAGGGGTGGAGGCCAAATTGTGCTGATTTTCCTGTGGCTGCAAGGATGAGGCCTAGGAGAGGAAGGGTTGGTGTTTGGGTAGGGGAGATAGTTTGTTGAAGTTCTCAGGTATTTATAGTTAGAGCAAGTCATGCCATGCTTAGGATTAGACCGATATCTCCGATTCGGTTATATAATACGGCTTGGAGGGCGGCTGTATTGGCTTCAGCTCGTCCTTGTCATCAGCCAATTAGTAGGAATGATATGATTCCAACTCCTTCTCAGCCGATGAATAGTAGAAATATGTTGTTGGCGGTTGTTAGTGTTAATATAGCGATTAGGAATATTAACAGGTAGTGGAAGAATTTTGTAATGTAGGGTTCTGAGGATATATATCATATTGCGAATTGGAGGATAGATCATGTTACGAATAATGCGATGGGGAAGAATATTATGGAGTATTGGTCTATTTTAAAACTAAGTGGGATTTTGAAATTTATGATGAATTTTCATTCTCAGTGAGAGATAATGCTTTCTGCACCTGAGTGCAGGAAGAGTATTATTGGGACGAGACTGGTTAGAAAGGCGGTTTTGATGGTATGTGTAATGTGGGTTGGGGAGTTTTTGGATGTTTTTGATAGAAGTGGTAGTAGTGTTGGTGTAAGGATGATTGTTAATGTTAGGAGTATAAAGGTATTGAGGAGTAGTGTTGTCTCCATTACTTTTACTTGGATTTGCACCAAGATAGGTGGTTCCTAAGACCAATGGATTGCTGTTATCCTTTAAAAGTAAGGGGGCTGAGGTTTTAGACTCAGATACAGGAGTTAGCAGCTCTTGTTGGTTGAACCTCCCCTCGGCAGGTAAGAAGAGTTTAACTTCTATTTTTAGAGTCACAGTCTAATGTTTGGGTTAAAACTATACTTGCATGAGAGGGCTCCAGAGATGAGTTCTGGTTTTAGTATCAGAAGTAGTATGGGGATAATGTGGAGGGCTATTAGGAGATGTTCTCGTGTGTTTGAATTTTGAATGGATGTAATGTGAGTTGGAATGATGCTTCGTTGGGTTATTAGTAGTATATAAAGGGTGTAGGAAGCGGTTAATAGGGTTGCGATTCCGGTTAGGATGATTGTGAAGGAAGATCAGTTGAATAATGCAATTATGATGGTTAGTTCTGCTATTAGGTTTGTTGTTGGGGGCAGTGCTATGTTTGTGAGATTAGCTAGTAGTCATCAGGTGGCTATAAGTGGTAGGAGGGGTTGGAGACCTCGTGTTAATAAGAGAATTCGGCTGTGTGTACGTTCGTAATTTGTGTTGGCTAGGCAGAATAATATTGAAGAGGTGAGTCCATGGGAAATTATGAGTATTATGGCTCCTGAGAATGCTCAGTGGGTTTGGATTATGCTAGCAGCGATGACTAATCCTATGTGGCTTACGGAAGAGTAGGCAATAAGGGATTTTAAGTCACTTTGACGTAGGCAGATTGAGCTTGTTATTAGCGCACCTCATAATGCTATGGTGAGGAATGGGTAGTGTAGGTTGTTTGAAATAGGACCTAGTAGTAAGGTGATTCGTATAATACCATATCCGCCTAGTTTTAGGAGTAGTGCAGCAAGTAGTATTGAGCCGGCAATTGGAGCCTCTACATGTGCTTTGGGTAGTCATAGGTGAAGACCATATAGAGGTGCTTTAACTATGAATGCTATTAGTATGGCGAGACCTGATAGGGTATGGGTTCAAGAGTTGGTGAGAACTGGGTGAGTTAGTTCTAGTATCATTAGATGAAGAGTGCCTGTTTGTACGTGTAGATATAAGATTGTTACTAATAGTGGTAGAGAGCTGATGAGGGTGTAGAATAGTAGGTAGATACCAGCGCTCAAGCGCTCTGGTTGGTTTCCTCATCGTGTGATTAGGATTAGGGTAGGGATTAAGGTTGCTTCAAATGAGATGTAGAATAGTATTAGTTCTGTAGTTGAAAAAGCTAGGACAATGAAAGGTTGGATTGTAATTAAGGCTGTGATGAAAATTCGTTTTCGTGTTAAGGGTTCGTGTTGGAGGTGATTTTGGCTTGCTATAATTATAAGTGGCAATAATCAGCATGTGAGAACTAGCAGTGGGGATGAGATTTGGTCGATGCCAGTTCATGGGGTTAAGTTTTTGTATGGATAGTATGTAGGGAGGAGCCACTTTAGGCTGAGGGTAGCAATTAATAGGCTGTGTATTGTGATGTTGGTTCACAAGGATTTTTGGGGTGATAGTAAGGCTGTAGGTAAAAGTATGGTTATTGGGAGGATAATTTTTAGCATTGTAGGATGTTTAAGTTGTGTAGGTGATCGGAGCCATGGGTTCGTGTGGAGGCTACTAGTATTGCAAGACCTGTGCCTGCTTCACAAGCTGAGAATGTAAGTATGAATACGGGTATTAGAGTGAAGGATGCTGCTTGGTTTTCAATGGGTCAGGATGATAGGCTTATGTATATGGCTAGTATTATGCTTTCTAGACATAGTAAGGCAGAGATTAAGTGTGTTCGGTGGAAGGCTAGGCCTAGGCTGCTTAAGGCAAAGGCTGAGTAAAAGCTTATATGTAGTAGTGACATAAAGAAAGTCATAGGGTTGGGCTATGGTCTGTTGAGTCGAAATCAACTGTCTTGGTTAGACTAACTTTCTGCTTATTCTGCTCATTCTAGGCCGCCTTGAATTCATTCATAGACTAGTCCTAGTGTGAGTAAGAGGATAAGGATAGATATTCAAGTTAGTGTGGAAGTTGGTGATTGGAGTTGAATAGCTCATGGGAGGGGGAGTAGGAGTGCAATTTCTAGGTCGAATAGTAGGAATAGGATGGCTACTGAGGAAGAATCGAATTGAGAATGGAAGTCGGGCAGATCCTAGTGGGTCAAATCCACATTCGTATGGGGATAGTTTTTCTGGGTCTGGGTTTGTTTGGGCAAGTCAAAAGTTTAATGAGGTTAAAATAATACTTAGGGCGAGGGAGAGGGTGAGTATAAATGTGATTATGTTAATTGCTCTTCTCTGGGGTTACACCAGATTTTAAAGATTGGAAGTCGATTGTAATTAATATACTAGAAGAGCAGGATCCTCATCAGTAGATGGTTATGTAGAGAAATAATCAAATGACGTCTACGAAATGTCAATATCAAGCAGCTGCCTCGAATCCAAAGTGGTGGTTTGATGTGAAGTGGAATTTGATTAATCGTAGTAGGCAGATTGATAGGAAAGATGATCCGATGATTACATGGAGTCCATGAAATCCAGTAGCAACGAAGAATGTTGAGCCGTATACACCATCGGCAATTGAGAAGGGTGCTTCATGGTACTCCATTGCCTGAAGTGCTGTAAAGTAGAATCCTAGAAGAATGGTTAGGGTTAGAGCATGGATTGCTTGTTTTCGGTTACTTTCTGTGATGCTGTGGTGTGCCCACGTCACAGTGACACCTGAGGCTAGGAGGATTGCTGTGTTTAAGAGAGGTACTTCTAATGGGTTGAGGGGGTTAATTCCCATTGGAGGTCATTGTCCGCCCAGTTCTGGGGTGGGAGCTAAGCTAGAGTGGAAGAATGCTCAGAAGAAACCCAGGAAGAAGAATGCTTCGGAGGTAATAAAGAGAATTATTCCGTATCGTAGGCCTTTTTGGACTGTTGGAGTGTGGTGACCTTGGAATGTGCTTTCTCGTACAATGTCTCGTCATCATTGTAGCATAATAAGGATTATGGAAAGAAGGCCAATGCTTAGAAGTTGGAGGGAGTTGTGGTGGAATCATATGACTAGTCCTGAGGTGGTTAATAGGGCAGTTGCTGCCCCAAAGATAGGTCATGGGCTTGGGTCTACTATGTGATATGAGTGTGCTTGGTGGGCCATTAGATGTTTTCTTGTAGGTATAGGCTTAATAAGAGGACGAAGACATAAGCTTGGATTATGGCTACTGCAATTTCTAGGATGGTGAGTAGGAAGAGGATTGACATGGTTAGAATAGATACGGCTGGTATGATGGGTAAGAGAGCTATAACAGCTGTAGAGATAAGTTGGATGAGTAGGTGTCCTGCTGTGAGGTTTGCTGTGAGTCGAACTCCTAGGGCTAGTGGACGGATAAGTAAGCTAGTGGTTTCGATTAAAATTAGGGCTGGGATTAGGGGTGTTGGGGTCCCTTCAGGTAGTAGATGTCCTAGGGAGGCTGAGGGTTGGTTCCGTAAGCCTGTAATAAGTGTAGCGAGTCAGAGTGGGAAGGCTAGTGCTATATTTATTGATAATTGGGTGGTTGGGGTGAATGTATAGGGTAGTAAGCCTAGTAGGTTGATTGTGAGTAATATTATTATAAGTGATGTGAGAATTAGGGCTCATTTATGTCCTTCTTTGTTTAGTGGGGTCATTATTTGTTTTGTAATTAGGTGAGAGAACCATAGTTGAAGGGTTGATAGACGGTTAGTGACTCACCGGTTATTGAGAGTAGGAAATAGTAAGGCAGGAAATAGTATTGAGAGTAAGATTAATGGGATTCCTAGGAAGTAGGGGCTTATAAATTGGTCGAAAAAGCTTAGGTTCATGGTCAAGTTCAGGGTGATATTTTGGTAATAAAGGTTGTTTTGTTAGAGGGAGAGTTGGAAGAGATAAATGATAGGAGTTTGGGTTGGAAGATTATGGAAAAGGTTAATCATGATGTTAATATGATAAGGAATCATGGGTTTGGGTTGAGTTGAGGCATATCATTAAGGAGGAGTAAGTAGTCCTCTTTCTCTAGCTTAAAAGGCTAGTGCTGTTACATAGCTTCTTAATGATTAGGATGATAGTAGTGAGGATCAGTTCTCGAAGTGAATGAGGGGGGTGGATTCTACTACGATTGGCATGTAGCTATGGTTAGCACCACAGATTTCTGAGCATTGTCCGTAAAAGATTCCGGGCCGGGTGGTAATAAATGATGTTTGGTTTAGTCGTCCGGGAATTGCATCGGTTTTTACTCCTAAGGTAGGGATTGCTCAAGAGTGGAGGACATCACCTGCAGTGACGATAACTCGAATGGAAGATTCTATGGGAATAACAACGCGATGATCAACTTCTAGTAGTCGGAAGTGTCCTGGAAGAAGGTCTGTTGTGGGGATTATGTACGAATCGAATGATAAGTCTTTGAAGTCTGTGTATTCGTAGGTTCAATATCATTGGTTTCCAATGGCTTTTAGGGTTAGGTCTGGTTCATCGATTTCGTCTATTATGTATAAGATTTGTAGGGAAGGCAGGGCGAGTAGGATGAGGACGATTGCTGGTAGGATTGTTCAGACTAGTTCTACTTCTTGTGCATCGACAGTGTTTGAGGATAGTTTTTCTATTAGTATTAGTGCTAGGAGATATAGGACTAAGCTACAGATTGCCAGGGCGACTATTAAGGCGTGGTCGTGAAATTCTACAAGTTCCTCTATGATAGGGGATGAAGCATCTTGGAATCCGAATTGTGAATGGTTGGCCATGTGAGATGTATAGGGGTTCCACCTATGATTTAGTCTTGACAAGGCTATGTAATTAGTTTACTAACATCTCATAAGAAAGAAGCATGAGTGGTTTGATGCGGTTGGCTTGAAACCAGCGTATGAGGGTTCGATTCCTTCCTTTCTTGTACTTGGACGAAGGCTGGTTCTTCGAAAGTGTGGTATGGAGGAGGGCAGCCGTGGATTCATTCAATGTTGGTGGCGGTTAGTTCTGGTTGTAGGACTTTTCGTTTAGATGCGAAGGCTTCTCAGATAATAAATATCAGTATGATCACAGCAGTTATTGAAATTAGTGAGCCGATGGAGGATATGGTGTTTCATAGTGTGTAGGCATCTGGGTAGTCAGAGTATCGACGTGGCATACCAGCTAAACCTAGGAAATGTTGTGGGAAGAATGTTAGGTTTACACCTGTGAATATGACTCCAAAATGAGCTTTGGCTCATGTGGAATGTAGGGTGTATCCTGTGAGTAGTGGGAATCAGTGTGTGAAGCCTGCTAAGATTGCAAAGACAGCTCCTATTGAGAGCACATAATGGAAGTGGGCAACTACATAGTATGTGTCATGTAAAGCAATGTCTAGTGAAGAATTTGCTAGGATAATTCCTGTCAGGCCTCCGATTGTAAATAGGAAAATAAAACCTAGGGCTCATAATATAGGGGGATCTCATTTGAGGGACCCTCCGTGAAGCGTGGCTAGTCAACTGAAGACTTTGATACCTGTTGGGATGGCGATGATTATTGTGGCGGATGTAAAGTATGCTCGGGTATCTACATCTATTCCTACTGTGAATATATGGTGGGCTCATACAATGAAGCCTAGGAATCCGATTGAAAGTATAGCTCATACTATTCCTATGTAGCCGAATGGTTCTTTTTTACCTGCGTAGTATGTGACTACGTGTGAGATGATTCCAAATCCTGGGAGGATTAAGATGTAGACTTCTGGATGGCCAAAGAATCAGAAGAGGTGTTGGTATAGGATTGGATCTCCTCCACCAGCTGGGTCGAAGAATGTGGTGTTTAGGTTTCGGTCTGTTAGTAGTATGGTGATTCCTGCAGCTAGGACTGGAAGTGAGAGTAAAAGTAAGACGGCGGTGATAAGTACGGATCATACGAATAGGGGAGTTTGATATTGTGAGAGGGCTGGGGGTTTTATGTTGATAGCTGTTGTGATAAAATTAATTGCTCCTAGAATAGAAGAAACACCTGCTAAATGGAGTGAGAAAATAGCTAGGTCGACTGAAGCTCCAGCATGGGCTATGTTGCCTGCTAGAGGGGGGTATACGGTTCATCCTGTTCCTGCCCCTGCTTCTACTGTGGACGAGGCTAGTAGTAGGAGGAAGGATGGGGGCAGTAATCAAAAGCTTATATTGTTTATACGTGGAAATGCTATATCGGGAGCACCGATTATTAGAGGTACGAGTCAGTTTCCAAATCCACCGATCATGATAGGTATTACCATAAAGAAGATTATTACGAAAGCATGAGCAGTGACGATTACGTTATAGATTTGGTCGTCTCCTAAGAGAGTTCCTGGTTGTCCGAGTTCTGCACGGATAAGTAGGCTAAGGGCGGTTCCGACTATACCAGCTCATGCGCCGAAGATCAGGTACAGGGTGCCGATATCTTTGTGGTTGGTTGAGAATAACCATCGGTTAATGAAAGTCACAGGTAAGATGGCCGAGTGTTGTAGGCGTTAGGCTGTAGTCCTTTTTACAGAGGTTCAAGTCCTCTTCTTATCAACCCTGTAGTGAAATTCATGTTGAGTTGCAAGCTCATTGATGTACATTGAGAGTGTACCGGGGTTTTGGGTACTTGAGTAGATGGAAGCCTGTTGGTTTGGGCACCTAGCTGTTAACTAGGATTTTATGGGATCGAAGCCCATCCGTCTAGCTATTTGAACAAGGTCCTAGCTTAGTTAAAGTGTCTGAGTTGCATTCAGGAGATGCGGGTTAATGTCCTGCGGATCTTAGCAGAAACTAAGAGGGTTTAACTCTTGTTTAAGGCTTTGAAGGCCTTCGGTTTTGGTCATCCTAAGTTTCTAGATAGCTGTTAAGATTATAGGGGAGAGTGGAAGGAGTAAGGTTGATAGAGAGGTTAGGGTGGCAATTGAAGTGTTTGCTGGCTTATTGATATGTCATTGTTTTATGTGATTTGTGGAGTTTGGAGGGAGTGTAATTGTTGAGTAGTAGGTGAGACGGAGATAGAAGAATAAGCTCAATAGTGAGAGTATAGCAATGATAGTTGCTGCTGTTGTTATTTCTTGTTTAGTAAGTTCTTGGAGGATGAGTCATTTTGGGAGGAACCCTGTAAATGGGGGCAGGCCTGCGAGGGAGAGTAGGGTTAATATGAGGGCTGCGTTTAGTATGGGGGTTTTTGTTCATGAGGTTATTATTGTGGATAGTTTTAGGGATTTAGTGGTGTGTAAAGAGAGGAATACGACTGTTGTTATTAAGATATAGAGGTATAGTGCTAGTAAGGAGAGTTTGGGATTATAGATGACGATGATTGTTATTCAACCTAAATGTGAAATGGATGAGAAGGCTAGGATTTTTCGGATTTGTGTTTGATTTAGTCCTATTCAGCCTCCAAGGGCTGTTGAAGCGATGGCTATGGTTGTTAGTAGTGCGGGGTTGAGTGAATGGGATGTTAGGAGGAGAAGGATGGTTGGGGGAAATTTCATTATTGTTGATAGAAGTAGGGCGGTAGTTAGTGATGAACCTTGAAGTACTTCTGGGAATCAGAAGTGAAAGGGTACTAGTCCCAGTTTTATTGCGATTGCTGTTGTTAGTAGGAGGCAGGATATTGGGTGATGAAGTTGGGTAATATCTCATTGTCCTGTAATTCAGGCATTAGTTATGCTTGAAAATAATACTAAAGTTGAGGCTGTAGCTTGTACTAAGAAGTATTTGATTGTGGCTTCAATGGCACGGGGGTGGTGAGATTTTGAGATAAGGGGGATGATGGCGAGGGTGTTGATTTCTAGTCCAGCTCAGGCTATTATTCAATGATTACTTGAGATTGTGATGGTTGTTCCTAGGAGAAGGCTTAGGGTAGAAATTGATTTTGTGTACGGGTTCATTAGTAGAGGAAGGAGTTGAACCATCATTTTCGGGGTATGGGCCCGATAGCTTTGTTAGCTGACCCTACTAGGAAATAATATAAAGGAAGTATGGAGAGTTTTGATTTCTCTAGTGTAGGTTCAATTCCTACTTTTCTAAGTTTTCTCAGGAAATGAGAGGATTGGTATACCTCTATGTTCACTTTATCATAGTGACCCTTTACGTTCAGGCACATTTCCTTGAGTAAGGAGGAAGGCCTGCGTAGCAAATTGGTATGCTAGTGTGTCAAAGACATAGTGCTAGGGTTAATGGTAGGAAGTTTTTTCAGAGAAGATGTATGAGTTGGTCATAGCGGAATCGTGGGTAAGAGGCACGAATTCATAAGAAACCTGAGGAGAGGAGTAAGATTTTTGTGGCCAGAATTATTGGGAATAGTTCTAGGGGTAAGTTAAGCGAACTTGGGTTTAAGAATAGGATGGTTGTCAGTGTGTTTATTAATATAATGTTTGCATATTCAGCTAGGAAGAACAAGGCAAATGGCCCTGCGGCATATTCTACGTTAAAACCTGATACTAGTTCAGATTCTCCTTCTGTGAGATCAAATGGGGCACGGTTTGTCTCAGCAAGAGTAGAGATATACCATATTATTGCAAGGGGTCAGGAAGAGAAAATGAGGTATAAGGGTTCTTGGGTTGTAGCGAGGGTGTTTAAGGTGTAGTTTCCACTTAGTATAATAACTGATAGTAGGATAATGGCTAGTGTTACTTCATAAGAGATTGTTTGGGCTACTGCCCGTAAAGCACCAATTAAGGCATATTTTGAATTCGAAGCTCATCCTGATCATAAGATAGAGTAAACAGCTAAGCTAGATATGGCTAGGAAGAAGAGGAGGCCTAAATTTAAGTCGGTGAGGGAGAATGGAAGAGGAAGGGGAATTCAAATTGATAGTGCTAGAAGGAGAGCTAGGATGGGAGTTATAGTGAATAGGAATGGGGAGGATGCAGATGGGCGGATGGGCTCTTTAATAAATAGTTTTACTCCATCTGCTAAAGGTTGTAGTAGGCCAAATGGACCTACAATGTTTGGACCCTTACGAGCTTGTATATAACTTAGTACTTTGCGCTCTACTAAGGTTAAGAAGGCAACGGCGATTAGGATTGGGATAATGTAGGAGAACGACATGATAAGGTAGGTTGAAGTGAGGGGTCAGGTCATAAGTGTAGCTAGGGAGAGGATTTGAACCTCTGGATAAAGGGCTTAAGCCTTTTGCAATTAACCTGGCTCTGCCACGCTAGCGGTCCTTTTCTAGGACAAATGTTGGTGGATATTCCTTTGGTAATTCAGCTTGTGTCATTACTTGGGAAGAGGGTGTGCTTGTAGCATTGGCCCTACTTTTCCGGTCCTTTCGTACTGGGAAAAGTCTGTCATAGATAGAAACCGACCTGGATTGCTCCGGTCTGAACTCAGATCACGTAGGACTATTAATCGTTGAACAAACGAACCCTTAGTAGCGGCTACACCACTAGGATGTCCTGATCCAACATCGAGGTCGTAAACCTCCTCGTCGATATGGGCTCTTGGAGGAGATTGCGCTGTTATCCCTGGGGTAGCTTGGTTCATTAATCAATTGCATTGGGTCTGGTTACTATTAGCACGTTGAAATGTTGCTCTCGGTTAAGAGATGTGGTCTTATTTTTGGAGGATTTGTTTTTCTCCAAGGTCGCCCCAACCAAAAAATGCAGACCAATGGTTTAGTAGTTGTGAGCCTAGTAGGGTTTAGGTTGATACGTGGTGGTCGCGATTTTTAAGTTCCACAGGGTCTTCTCGTCTTATGTGTTTATTCCTGCTTTTGGACAGGAAGATCAATTTCACTGATTATCTGTAAGAGACAGTTAAGACCTCGTTAAGCCATTCATACAAGTCTCGATTTATGAGACAATTGATTGCGCTACCTTCGCACGGTTAGGATACCGCGGCCGTTAAACATAATGTCACTGGGCAGGCATCACCTTCAATACTTGGCTTGGCTAAAGGCTATGTTTTTGGTAAACAGTCGGGCCTTAGGTTTGCCTAGTTCCTTTTACAGATTTTAATCTTTCTAATAGGCGCTCCTGGGTTGGGTTAACAGGGTAGATGATATTGGGTCTTGTTGGAATTGTTGTATCCGTTATCTGTTAATAATGTTAGGATGTAAGTTTGCGCTTAAGAGGGGTTTCCCTAGTTACTTATTTTAGCATTAATTCTTCTATTGTTATAGATTAGCCTGTTGGGGGTAAGGGATTCATTTTGTATTTGGATTTTTAAGAGTAGAGCTTTGACGCACTCTTTGTTGATGGCTGCTTGAGGGCCCACAGTGAAAATATGTTATATGTAGTTTATCCGCTAGGGGAGATTGTATTCTTTTTTAAAGGAGCTGTACCTCCTTTAAGTTACTCTTGATCTACTACATTATGGTTATGTTAAGTATCCGTAGAGGATGGTCAAGGGAGAACTTAGATTCATTTCACAGGCAACCAGCTATCACCCAGCTCGGTTGGCTTTTCACCTCTACTAACAAATCATCCCACTCTTTTGCAACAGAGACGGGTTCGCTCATGGGTAGCTGTTTGTGAGTAGCTCGCTTGGGTTTCGGGGTGACAAACTTAAATTCATTTTGCTTGGTTGTTCTTACTAAATCATGATGCAAGAGGTACAAGAGTTTATCTTTGCTGTTTATTGCTTGAATTTTCATTGTTATTTCATCTTTCCCTTACGGTACGAGTCTCTATCGCGTCAGAAATACCTTTTCTATCACCTATACTAAGTTGAGAGAATGTTTTAGTTCGTTTGGTAGAGTAAATTTTTTAGTCTGTCCAGTTAGTAGTGTGGTTGAGCTAGAGTAGGCTTCAAGACGATCTAGTGTGTGGTAGATATCTTTCAGGTGTAAGCTGAATGCTTTCATGTTATAGCTACGTCTTGGTATGCTAAGTACACCTTCCGGTACACTTACCTTGTTACGACTTACCTCATCTTTGGCCTGTTAGGTATATTAGATATCGAGGACATGTGGCTTATGAAGAGGGTGACGGGCGGTATGTACGTGCTCCAGGGCCAGCTTAAAGAGGGCATTTATTATCCCACTTTACTGCTAAATCCGCCTTCCGAGGGTAGTTTCATACCCTCTTCCGTAGTATTGTTCTACTTTAGAAAATGTAGCCCATTTCTTCCGTTCTATGGGCTATACCTTGACCTGTCTTACTAGCGATGTGGGCTATTGTGCTCACTGCTATACTTTCAGATAAGGTGAGCTGGCGACGGCGGTATGTAGGCTGCTTTAGCAAAGAACGGTCGGGTCTATCGTGGATTATCGATTATAGAACAGGCTCCTCTAGGTGGGTTTGGAACACCGCCAAGTCCTTAGAGTTTTAAGCGTTTGTGCTCGTAGTTCTCAGGCGGATACTTCAGTAGGGTAAGTATCATGATTTAGGGCTAAGCATAGTGGGGTATCTAATCCCAGTTTGTGTCTTAGCTTTCGTGGAGTTAATTGATCATGGATGCTAAGATCATCTTGATGTTGGATTTAGGTGCATCTTGGGCTTATGACGGCTTAGTTGCATTTTGATCTTAGTTGATGTGATAGGTTTATGCCACTCTTTACGCCGGGTTACAGTTAACTTGGGTTTCTTGTGTGACCGCGGTGGCTGGCACAAGATTTACCAACCCTAGATGTTACTATAACTAAGTCAAGCTTTCACTTATTGCTTAAGATTAATTACTGCTGAGTACCCGTGGGGGTGTGGCTAGGCAAGGTGTCTTGGGCTACAGCTATGGGTGTGCCTGATACCTGCTCCCATCACCTTGATAAGAAATCAGGGGCATTTACACTGGGGCGCGGATACTTGCATGTATATGTTTAGTAAGAGTTAACAGTAAGGTTAGGACTAAGTCTTTTGTCCTTGGACACATGGAATGTCATCTTAGCATCTTCAGTGCTATGCTTTTGGTTAAGCTACAAGGAC